TGCCGTCGCCTACTTGAAGTACAGTACCGGTATTTACAATCTTTACTTCCCTATTATATTGTTCAATACGTTCACGGATAATATTACTTATTTCGTCGGCTCGAATGGTTACCATGAGGATTTCTTAATTTTTTTTGAAAAAAAAAATAATTCCTACAAGTAGAAGGACTAATCAGTTATTTCTTTCGTTTTTATCGCCCCAAACATACCAATATTAACATTGATGGTACGTAAATGTAACTCGTTATTCAAACAACTATTCAACGTTCCTAGAGCTCCTTGTAAGGCTTGTTGGAAAACCCGTTGTCGGACTTGATTAAGCGCTCTTTGTTGTTCAAACTGAATGGTTTCATTTTTGTAATTTTCTAATTGTTCTAAAGTCTTATAAGTTGAATTAATCAAATTCAACTTTTCTCGTTCTATTTCAGAGTATCCATTCACTCGAAATTGATCCGCTTCCATTTCCACTTTCCGTAAACGGGCCCGAGCTTTTTCCAGCTGATCAATAGCCCCCCCGCGCAGTTCTTCTGAATTTCGAATACTATTCAATATCTTCTGTTTTCGATTATCTAATAAATCACTTAATGAAAGTAGATTATTTTCTGCTCATTTCAAAACTTCCATGATCCCTTCCCAAACCAAACATGAATCTTTGGATTCATTTGGCTCTAACGCTCAATTACTTCAATTACTTAATAATTCCTTATGTTATAATAGGGGCTTACCCTATGTTTTTTGAATGTAATGAACCTATCCTCTTTCATATTCAAAAAAAAAAAATATATCGAAACTGATCACTAATCCAAGATCAGAATATTCGGAGGACTCTTCTGACCAAACAAAAAAAATATGTAATTGTCAGCAAAGTTGTTTTTTTTTAATCCAAAAAATTCTTTTTTTTTAATCCAAAAAATTCTTCTTACTTTATCTATAGGTCATCGATTCCGCATTGGGTAAAAAGGGGTGAAATACCCATTTTTCCAATAAATGGTTCAAATCATTTTATCGACACGAGTGTTCTATATCGAAAAAATTTCCAACAATAAACCATCTATGTATTAGCATAATAGTAGAAAGAGTACCATGCTGTGTCTGGACTTCAAGCGGTTTAGCTTTAACCATGTTAATAGTTCCACATTACATTATTGGTTGATATGATAGAGAATCAAAGTGGATTTATCAATTAATCACGAAATGCTATGGTTCTTACATATTATTTTTTTCTTAATTTATTCAGAAGTAATTCGTGGGGTCATGCACCTTTATCTCCTAGTTAGAATAAAAATGCAGCTGGTTGAACTCAGCCTATTCTTGAAATAAACAACTCGCACACACTCCCTTTCCAAAAAAGATTAAGACACCAATCACTACACTTAGATTTATTGGATTTGTTGCTAAAATATCGGTATTAAACCCGAAACTCCCAGCGTATGGCCAGTGACCAAAAGAAACGAAAGAATCGGTTACATTTTTCATATGATCTCCTTTTATAGATATAGATAAACTAAAAAAATCGAAGAAAGTTATTTTTGTATCACTTCAACACCCCTTTTTTTATTTACTACTAATTAATAGTATAGTCAAATATTTAGAAGTCAAATATAGGATTTCGAAATGGATTTTATTTTTCAATTGAAATTAACAATAAGAATTTGACTAATTAACAATAAGAATTTGACTTATTAGATACTGGGTCTCGTGTCAATTGAGAAATATCTCCCTCCTTTCTTGCAATACTTCGTAAAAAAAGCTTTCTATTGACTAAGGACGGGAAGGAAGAAAGCGAGTCGGTATGCTAACTTCTCGTCCTCAAATCAGTCCTTCCCATGAGTTATTGTCTCCTACAATTATTTATTTGTAGGAGTGAAATCTTAATATAATTTGATTTGTAGGAGTGAAATCTTAATATAATTTGAAAAAAACAAGTGGCAAATCTAAAACAATAAAATAAGAAAAATTCAAAATATATATTTTGAATTTTTCTAGGATTAAACAAAAGGATTTGCAAATAAAAGCGCTAATGCTACAACCAATCCATAAATTGTTAAAGCTTCCATAAAAGCTAAACTAAGCAATAAAGTACCTCGTATTTTTCCCTCCGCCTCGGGCTGTCTCGCGATACCTTCTACAGCTTGTCCTGCGGCAGTACCTTGACCAACTCCAGGCCCAATAGAAGCAAGCCCTACAGCCAATCCAGCGGCAATAACGGAAGCGGCAGAAATCAGTGGATTCATGATACGTTCCTCATATAAAAAAAAGAATGGTTAATGATACAATCAACCAAAAAATTATGACTTAATTATTCCATCACTAAGATTCATCCAATCGAAGTAACTAAAAACTCCGATAATAATATTATTGAATCATCAGAACTACTTCGATATCTCTTTTTTTGTTCCTATACCCAGAGTCTTTGTGAAGCCCATATGACTTTAATTTGGTCCAAATTGCTCTTTGAATTCTTTGATCGTTTTCTTGATTTCATTTGTTTATTCATTCA